GGATTATTTGTACGCTCTGTGCTAGATTAAACAGAGTAATTGAAGCCTCATTCGTATTATGGATAGGTTAAAAAGTTTTTTTAGTTCAGATAAGCCTAACCAATAGGATGAACTAAAAGATCTCTCCATCAGGAACATGAACTTTGTACCGCGTACACGACTTAGATAATTTTTTTTTGAACGAGAACAGACAGGGTACGAACATAAAAATATTCTTTTAACTACTTTAATTTATTTTTTTCTCATCTATAAAATGTATGGGTATATTTCCACACGCCTAGATGGGTACGTAGGTATCCTGCTATAGAATATATGTCTGTTGATCCCTAGGAATTATTATTCATATATAAAAGAAAGCATCTATTCTAAAAATAAATCATGTGCCAGGAACCAGATTTGAACTGGTGACACGAGGATTTTCAGTCCTCTGCTCTACCAGCTGAGCTATCCCGACCATCCTCTCCGTATCAGTCTAATTTTACTATATGACTTGAGGCTATGTCAATTAAAAAAATGAAAGGGTATTTATTAAAGTCTTATACAGTTCCTAGACTTTCTAAGTTTGTGAAAAGAGAATCCAATTTTTATAGGATCTCTTTGTAAAATAATAGGGTGAATAAGAAAGATAATAAGCTTGAAACCACTAATGAAAAGAAACGGGAGTATGAGAAAAAGAATTAGGTAATCAAATAATACTTTGTAGGGGATTTGGGGATAGAGGGACTTGAACCCTCACGATTTCTAAAGTCGACGGATTTTCCTTTTACTATCAATTTCCTTGTTGTCAGTATTGACATGTATAATGGGACTCTATCTTTATTCTCGTCCGATTAATCTCAGTTCGTCAAAAGATCTCTCAGACTGTGGAGTGACACTTATTTTATCAATGAAAAGTCGATTCTTTTCTTTCTTCAACTCGGAATGGCTTCCTAACAACTCTCTCATTTTCAAATAAAAATTTGAGTCGTCATTAATCATTTGATATACTATTTCGGTACGTATATATATGTATATTACGATTTATCCTTCATCCTTTCTGGGGTTTCGATGAAAAGATTCCTTTGCCAATGCAACTATAGTAAACTCTATTTGTTAGAACAACTTCCGTTGAGTCTCTGCACCTATCCTTTTTTCTCGCTTTTTGAACCCCTGTATTTGGGTTTGGTTTCGGAAAAGAAGATTTGGCTCAGGATTGCCCATTTTTAATTCCAGGGTTTCTCTGAATTTGGAAGTTTTCACTTAGTAGGTTTCCATACCAAGGCTCAATACAATTAAGTCCGTAGCGTCTACCAATTTCGCCATATCCCCTTTTTGTTTTTCGATTAGAATCTTATTGTGATTCGTTTCATTTTTTCAATGGAACCCTTGAATTCATTAGATGCCGATTCCTATATTGAATAGGGTTTCCTCCTATTTATTTTTTGCCTATCTTCTTTCATCTCTATCTGCGGAAACCATTTAATGGGATCAGAAATGATTCTATCATTTCTGTATCCGCAATTCAATAGAGATGGATATATACCACATATAGACTCTTCTTTTACTAGAATTTGACCCGACATTATTGAATACTTGAACGGTCGATTTTTTGATTTCTTTTTGCTATAATAATATGAATTATGAATAGCTAAATGTGAAAACTTCCAAGACTCTTCTTTTACTAGAATTTGACCCGACATTATTGAATACTTGAACGGTCGATTTTTTGATTTCTTTTTGCTATAATAATATGAATTATGAATAGCTAAGAATGAATCTGAATAGTTACTAGGAAAAATAAGATCCAAGTAGTAGTTTAGTCAATTCTTATGAAATATACAATTTTCTTATGCGTATGTGAGCCCGCTTAGCTCAGAGGTTAGAGCATCGCATTTGTAATGCGGTGGTCATCGGTTCGATTCCGATAGCTGGCTTTTACGAATTTGTTTGATTTTTTACATGATTGATAATGTCTCTTTGAAATCAAAAACTTTTGAAAAGACCCATTTTTCAAGAGTCCCCAATCTATATATGTCGTAGAAACTTTCAACTAGGAATAAAAAATAGGAAGAGTTAGATTAGGTCTCTACAGACCAAATCAAGAAAGGAAAAGATCCTTTTTTATTTATATATTTCATATATACAATAACAAAGTCTGATACAATTTATCTCATTATTCTTTGTAGTACAATATTTCCCTTTAGTTATTATTTAGTTTAGTTTTAATTTAGACTTATTCTGTAAAATGGAATTTCAAATAAGGAGTTTTTATGTCGCGTTACCGAGGGCCTCGTTTCAAAAAAATACGCCGACTGGGGGCTTTACCGGGACTAACTCGTAAAAGACCTAGAGTTGGAAGTGATCTTAGAAACCAATCACGTTCCGGTAAAAGATCCCAATATCGTATTCGTCTAGAAGAAAAACAAAAATTGCGTTTTCATTATGGTCTTACAGAACGACAATTGCTTAAATATGTCCGTATTGCCGGAAAAGCGAAAGGTTCAACAGGTCAGGTTTTATTACAATTACTTGAAATGCGTTTGGATAATATCCTTTTTCGATTGAGCATGGCTTCTACTATTCCTGGAGCCCGTCAATTAGTTAATCATAGGCATATTTTAGTTAATGGTCGGATAGTTGATATACCGAGTTATCGTTGCAAACCCAGCGATATTATTACAGCGAAGGATGATAAAAAATCCAGAGCTCTGATTCAAAATTCTATTGATTCAACTCCTCATGAGGAATTGCCAAAACATTTGACTCTTCACTCAGTCCAATATAAAGGACTAGTCAATCAAATAATAGATAGTAAGGAGGTCGGGTTGAAAATAAATGAATTGCTAGTGGTAGAATATTATTCTCGTCAAACTTAAAACTCACTCAAATAACAAGGATTCGAGCAATCTTACTTCAGTTTCGACAACGGAATAGATCGGCAGCGAGAATTAGATTCCTTTTCTTTCCAATATTCGACAACGGAATAGATCGGCAGCGAGAATTAGATTCCTTTTCTTTCCAATATTTTTGTATCAAAGGAATTAGGGATAGAGAACCCATACCGTCTAACTATTAGAATAATATTCTCCCTTATTTGAGACATTATGGTCAGTAACATTGGTGAATTGGGTAACGTACGGAAAGAGAGGGATTCGAACCCTCGGTAAACAAAAGCCTACATAGCAGTTCCAATGCTACGCCTTGAACCACTCAGCCATCTCTCCTACATAATGATTATGGCCTAAAACCCGAGTGATTAGCGAGTTATTCAGAATTAGATTATTTGATAGGTACGAACAATCAAATTAAACCCTAACTATAAAAATAGAAAAGAAAGGTCTTTGCTTCATAGTTCCGGTAATAAAGAGAATTTAATTTTATTAGTCTGTTTTTATGCTATAGATCGGAAGAGCAAAGCAATCAAATTAAACCCTAACTATAAAAATAGAAAAGAAAGGTCTTTGCTTCATAGTTCCGGTAATAAAGAGAATTTAATTTTATTAGTCTGTTTTTATGCTATTTCGTACTGTCCAATTCCTTTGTTTGTGGGAGCGTTTTCCTACGAGAGGTAATGAAGAATTATAGAATGCATTGTTATCTATGCCTAGATCGCAGATAAATGGAAATTTTATTGATAAAACGTTTTCAATTATAGCCAATATCTTATTACGAATAATTCCGACAACCTCAGGAGAAAAAGAGGCATTTACTTACTACAGAGATGGTGCGATTTGATTCTTTTTTTATCATCCAAAGACACTAAAGACACACGCTTTGGGATAGAAAGAAAAAAGATTACTGAAAGAAATCTACACTTGTTGAAGGTGAAGTTTATAAATAGAACAATTCCTTCTGTCGTGTATCCTCGAGTAATGCCGCCTCAGGTGCTTCAATTGTGGATTGGAGTATTGAGCGAAAGGTTACACCTATAGGTTCTATATTACAGGTTAATCCTACTTCACTAGTACCAATAGGGGGCATATGGGAAGAAGCACTACACCTAGAAATCAACAACACAAAAACTTTGTTATTTAGTAAAGATTAACCCCTTCCTCCTTATCAAGGTTGGGGCTAACAAGAATGGCTGGGACAACAAGCATCCATCTCGTTGGTACTTTGGATACCCGTATAACCGTCGAAGATTGTTGAAGTGACCAATTCCTGTAAATTAGGGAGCGTTGAGGACAAAGAAATTGTTGGAGTTACTATTTCATTTCTATCTAATCCTAACACGCTTGATGGTGAGAAAAAATCTTTTGCAGAAGGGTTGGCTAGAGATTTCCTGTAAAAACACTAGCCCCGCTCAGTTTATAATGAGAATATTTTTAGTCTTAATAAGTTATTATTCTTATTATGTACATAAAGGAGGAGCCGTATGAGATGCAAATTTCACGTACGGTTCTGAAACGGAGATTCGTGGAATCGAATGACGACCGTAACGGATGTCGGCTCAATCCGAAGGAAATTATGCGGAAGCTTTACAGAATTATTATGAAGCTATGCGACTAGAAATAGATCCCTATGATCGAAGTTATATACTCTATAATATAGGACTTATCCACACAAGTAATGGAGAACATACAAAAGCTTTGGAATATTATTTTCGAGCACTAGAACGAAACCCATTCTTACCCCAAGCTTTTAATAATATGGCCGTGATCTGTCATTACGTGCGACTCTCTCTACTATAGAAAGGAAAAGAAAAAAGCATTAAATACTAAAAGGCTTTCTACATATACATCGTCCAAAATAACGATTTTTATCAGCTGTAGCAAAGAAAAAAACTTCATATCAAATGAAGAAATAGATATGCCTAGATACTTTATTCTATGGATAAAGAATCTAATTGATAGAGGAAGCACCGTAAAGATCAATTAGCGAGGTTTTGGTCCGATACAATAAGAACTGCTTACTTATATCATTGTCATGATATTCAAAAAGTTAGGAATCAACTTATGTAATAGAGTTGATCCACTAGGGAGCAGCGGTGTAGCATCAGATCCCAAAGAGAGTAAGTCTTT